CCTAAAACTTGCTGTTTCGCCGATTTATGGTTCCCTTTTTTTTTTCTGCGCTTGCGTTCCTTATTTTAGTATCTAGTCAAATTTTTCCATTCTAATAGAAAAAACTCTGGATTATTGATACATTCTATCAATTTCAATTGGTCAATAACGACAGAGTTACATCACACCCCCTTCCCTTTTTTTCAAATTGGTATTGAAAAATAAAGAAAAGGGGGTAAAGTGAATTCTTCTCAATATACATACTAGGATTAGGACTATGATACACGTAATTCCTGACATCTGGTCGAAAAGGAATAGAAAATCTAAAGAGAGGCAAAAGGCTTTTCATAAATTTTTTGGTTCTTTTTTACGAATTTTATAAAGCTAAATAGACAGATCTAAAAATTCATTTCGGATAATTGAACCTTCTCAAACTGTTTCTTTTTAAGAACCAAAAAGATTTGTGCCAAAACAACCGATCCTAAGAAGAACAAAAGGCCTTGGACACGTAATGGATCTTGAAGTACTATTTCCGCATCCCCCTGACCAAATCCACCCACATTAGGATTACTCGTTAATGGTTGATCGAGTTTAATGGATTCGCCCTCTGAAACAAGAAGTTCTAGGCCTCGAGGGATAATATCAATCACTTGGCGTTCATTCGACGCATCCACTATGGTTATTTCGTATCCCCCTTTTTCTTTTCGTAAAATTTTGCTTATTATCCCTCCTGCCGTAGCATTATAAACTGTATTGTTACTTTTGCTACCATCAGGATAAATCTGACCCCTTCCCCTATTTCCACCTACGTATATAGGATATTTTAAGAAGTGAACATCTTTATTAGTAGCAGGGTCTGGGGCAAGAATAGGAAAGGTTATTTCACTATATTTTTGACCAGGAACAGGACCTATCACAAGAATATTTTTTTTATTGGGGCGATAATTCTGAAAAGACAGATTTCCTATCTTTTCTTTCATCTCGGGTGAAATACGATCGGGGGGGGCTAATTCAAACCCCTCCGGTAAAATAAGAACTGCTCCCACATTCAAAGCTCCTTTTTTACCATTAGCTAGAACTTGTTTTAGTTGCATATCATAAGGAATTTTAACAACTGCTTCAAATACAGTATCAGGAAGTACCGTTTGTGGAACCTCAATATCCACGGGCTTATTAGCTAAATGGCAATTGGCACATACAATACGCCCAGTTGCCTCTCGTGGATTTTCATAATTCTGCTGGGCAAAAATCGGATATGCACTTGAAATCGATGCCCAAGTTATTATATATATCATAAGTGAGACAGATATGGAGCGAGTAATCTCTTCCCTTATCCAAGAAAAGGTATTTCTAGTTTGCATGGTCCAATCATTTATCCCGAAAATTTCTACAATAAAGTTAGGTAGGTCGATAATATACTTCCCTAGCCACAATTCTGCTATTTACATTTACTGAAAAAAATACAATTTTTTTGTTGAAATATACAAGGAATCCCTCATGGGTAAAAAGAGTAAAGTAAATACGACTTTTATTTGGTTATGATGTATAAGGTACGAAAGATTAGAATTGAATCAGTGAATCATTTTTTAGTCATTTATTGCATGATAAATCACTACAAGTGACGGAGATACACGATTTAAATAACGAAAGATCCAATATTTAAAAATTGTATCAAGAATGACTGGAAAGGTAGAAACTAGACCAGATAAAATTTGCTCATAATGAGCAAACCCAAAATCTTTGTAAATATAACCAATCATTAGTTCCCAACCGTGAGGCGAATGGAATCCGATACATAAATCAGTTAATAAAAGAATCGAAAAAGCTTTAATTGTATCACTTAAATTATATAGGAATTCTTGAACCCAAGAATTCAGAATAAAAAGCTTTTCCTTACCCCAAAAGGAATAACCACTTAGAATAACGAAAGATATTAGATTTGTCGAGAAGTGCAAGATTGTATGGATACGATACTCATTGTGTATCTTGATGAATTGGATCGTTTCTTTGTGGATTCCTAGACGAAATTGTTGTAAATCGGTTTCTGGGTATTCCTTTATCATTTCATCGAGCTGGAATAGTTCCTCTAATTGTATGAATTTTTCTAGAATACTTTTTTCTTGAATATCATTCAAAAAAGTTTCGCATTGTCTAGTATTCCACCAATTAGTAATCCAAGTTTTTAAACTTTTATTACAGCAGAGAGAGATCAACCAGGGCAAAAAGACTATAGATGTAAAATCAAAAAAAGGAATGAATGCTTTCTTTTTTGCCATTTTGAATCTGTGAATTGTTAATGAACCTACCTCATTTGTTGATTCTATTAGATCTAATATTTCTATCGAGCAGGAGTTTCTATTCTAATTCGAATAGAATGTATTGAACCTATGAATCAATTTTCTCTTTTTCTTTTGATTCAATACTTAGTCTTTGCTTTGAATCTAGAAAGAATACAGAAATAGACTCAGAATACACTTCCAATTTGAATCAAGAAAAAAATAGGGTTTCCAGGATGTTATTCCCCCTTTTTTCGATCAATACTAATTTCGAGACGAAGAAACTCCTTTTCTTCTCTATCAAATATATCAAAAAAAAAACGAGCATAAAAGAATAGATGAATGTTCAATTGACAAAAAAAAATAAAGAAATTCTGTCGTTTTTTCTTCCTACTGCCAAAGCATTTAGTCTTTTAAAATTAATTCATTTCAAAATACTTCAATTGGTACACGCAAGAAGTAAGCCAATTCAGCAGCTTTTTGCTCAATTTCTCGTGTAGTAAAATTCTCATCAGTACGAATTAAAGGAATAGCCCCTTGACCTCGAATTTCCATATAAAGGACACGCCGAGCAGAAACACCCTCTTTAACTTCTATTCTGATGGACTGAATATCTTTCATAAGGAATCGTAAAAAGATGCGACGACTTTTTCCAGGAAATCCCCAACGAAAAATACGCACTATTCCTTCTTTTCGGTCGAAAAGATCATAACCACTACCCACATTCCACAAAATAGTGCACCACAAATAGCAACTAATAAAGAGACCTGCGATCCCATAGAAAGACATCACAATCCCTTGTGGAAAAAAAATGATTTGCTGAGACGGAAATAACGATATAACATTTCTACCAAGATAACTGGAAGTTCCAACCAATAAGAATCCTAATGAACCTAAAAATAGGATAAAGGCCCAGCAGAAATTACTTGTTTTTCGAGACCCCGTTATAAATTCTATCCATATAGATTCTGATCGCCAACTCATATATATTAGATCCAGTTATACAATTTTTTGGAATTGAGAAAATATGACTTTCCTTTTTTTGTTTTCAAAGTAACTCTCAAGGAGTAATTCATAGAATTGTTTATATCTAAAATAATAAAATCTGCTTCCTTTATATGATCCCCTATAGCTATATACATACAAATAAATACATTGACTTGAATTTCATACATCGGCCCTATGATGATCCATTTTTCAAAAGAGCGCAAATTTATTTACTCATATAATACGTTTACACATGCATAAGAGCTTTTTTTATTTATGTTTGTAGGAATCTATGTGTTATACAATATTCTACCAAATGGGTCTTATCGAATCGAAGTTTTTAAAATAAAAAAAGGAGTGATACGATTAGGTCTCATCCGATCTAAAAAATTTTATTTTTTTGAATATGAAGAAATAAAGAAGCCATTGCAATTGCCGGAAAGACTAGGCCTACTAAAGGCACAAAAATAGAGGGTAAGTTATTGAAAGTTGTCATAAAATGGGTACCTCAATTTAATATTTGTACCTGTTATTGTTATATTCTGAATTCTAAAGATATCTTAGAATATCTTGGATTTTTATTATTTCTATTATATATATTATATAATTATACTAAGTATCTTTAAGTAAATATATATCTAATATACAACCTAATATAAATATATAGAATAGAACCTAATAGAAATAGAATAAAAAAATAGGTATAAGAAACGCCAAACTAAATAAATGGACTTAATAAATATAAATCTTTCAAAATAAAATAGATGGATCATAATCCCCTTGTTAGATTTATTATTCTTTTTTTCTTCTATTTTTTTCTTCTAATAGTCATTAATAAAGAAAAAATTTTATTCCATTAAAAATTTCTACAAAATTGATTATAATCTGATCCAACAACAGGGAATTTTCGGGAAATGCAAAAAGATGGAAGACTCTCTATAGATCTGTATATATCTCTATTTGAATTATCTATACATATGCAAGCAAGGGAGGAAAATGAACTTTGTTTTATTTGTCTAGTCTAATTTGAACTTCCCGAAAGCAAAAATTCACTTTTTATCTTGTTGATAGAGGTTTACTGAGTAGTAAACAAGCATATCGATAAAAAAATGATTCGAAAGAAAAATTCATTTTTGGGGGTTTCGTTTAATTCTGATAAACTAACCGTTCTATTTGATTTAATTTTTGTTCAAAGGAAAAAAAGCATGGAGCTGAAATAACTCACTCAGAACACCTTTTAAAGGATTACGTGGTACAATTGCATCCAATAAGCCCTTACGTAATAAAGATTCAGCCGCTTGTGAACCTTCAGGCACGGCTTTTTTCAATGTTTGTTCAATTACTCTTTTACCCGCAAATGCAATATAGGCATAGGGTTCAGCAATAATGATATCCCCCAACATACCAAAACTAGCTGTGACCCCACCGGTAGTAGGAGATGTAAGAATTGATATATAGAATAACTTTTTACTTGATTGATAATCACATAAAACCGAAGAAATTTTAGCCATTTGCATCAAACTTAAACTTCCTTCTTGCATTCGTGCTCCTCCGGAAGAACACACTAAAATAAGAGGTAAACGTTGATTGGTAGCATACTCGATCAAACGAGTGATTTTTTCGCCTACTACGGATCCCATACTACCCCCCAAAAACTTAAAATCCATAACCCCAAGGGCTACCGGAATACCGTTTAGTTGACCTGTACCTGTTTGAACAGCGTCAGTCAATCCTGTCGTTTTTTGAGCAGAGTCAATA